GCTTAAGCTTACTGCAAATGGCTAAAATAGCATCTGTTTTATATGATTATCAATCAAATAAAAGGTTATTCTATGTATCAATTCTTACATCTCCTACGACAGGTGGGGTAACAGCCAGTTTTGGGATGTTGGGGGATATCATTATTGCCGAACCCAACGCCTACATTGCATTTGCGGGTAAAAGAGTAATTGAACAAACATTGAATAAGACAGTACCTGAGGGTTCACAAGCAGCCGAATATTTATTCCATAAGGGTTTATTTGATCCAATCGTACCACGCAATCTTTTAAAAGGCGTTCTAAGTGAGTTATTTCAGCTGCACGCCTTTTTTCCTGTAAAAAAAAAAGAAATAAAGTCGAGAATTAAAGTCAATTCTTTGCTTTGTCCAAAAGTTTTTTTTTTAGAATAAAAAAAATGCGATTTTTAGATTAATATAGCTATATGTAGAAAGCTTCTTTTTTTACTTCTACATTCTTTGCACTTTTTATATACTATATTCACTTCTAAAGAATAGATATAAGAATTAATTAATTAGAATTCTAATTAATTAATTAATATAATAACATAATAACAACAAAAATATAACAAACAGGTACAATTATAGTAGATCGAGGTACCCATTCTATGACAACTATTAACTTTCCCTCTATTCTTGTGCCTTTAGTAGGCCTAGTATTTCCGGCAATTGCAATGTCTTCTTTATTTCTTCATGTTCAAAAAAACAAGATTGTTTAAGCCCTGTGGCCAAAATCTATGTTTTAAAAACTTAGGCTTGAATCCTAACACATATATCTATTTAGCAGAATCATATCATATACTACGTGATTTTTTACGAGCATAACAGAAAGAGCCCTTATACATGTAGAAACATAGTATATAGGGGTAGAGTTTTTCTAACTAATTGGGTGAATTACTGGTAAACTAAAAAAAAAAAGATAAAAAAAGGTAAAGTTTCACATCAGATTATAATACTAGTTGATGAGAGTTACATCGAAAACACAAAAAAGTAAGGAAAGTGCACTTACTTTGGTGTCTTCTTTTAATTTTAATTAAATGGAATCAGATCTATTATGAATTGTCGATCAGAACGTATATGGATAGAACTTATAACAGGATCTCGAAAAATAAGTAATTTAGGCTGGGCCATTATCCTTTTTATAGGTTCATTAGGATTCTTATTGGTTGGAATTTCTAGTTATCTCGGTAGGAATTTTATATCCTTATTTCCCCCCCAGCAAATTCTTTTTTTTCCACAAGGGATCGTGATGTCTTTCTATGGAATCGCCGGCCTCTTTATTAGCTCCTATTTGTGGTGTACAATTTCGTTGAATGTAGGTAGTGGTTATGATTTTTTCGATAAAAAAGAAGGAATAGTATGTATTTTTCGTTGGGGATTTCCTGGAAAAAACCGTCGCATCTGTCTCCGATTTCTTATAAAAGATATTCAGTCTATTAGAATAGAATTTAAAGAGGGCATTTATACTCGTCGTGTCCTTTATCTGGAAATAAGAGGCCAGGGGGCCATTCCTTTGACCCGTACGGATGAAAATTTGACTCCACGAGAAATTGAACAAAAAGCTGCCGAATTGGCCTATTTCTTGCGTGTACCAATTGAAGTATTTTGAAATGATAAATACTTTCTTTCTTAACTCGGAGTAAAATAAAAAATCTACAATACTCTTTTTCAAACTTAAAAAAAAAAGAGACTAAATGCATGGATTAGCTACTTGTAATAGACTTCATGTTTGATAGAACTACTAGATCTAGATAGAGTCGACGAATGCGACGAGTTCATAAACAAATTAGAGATGAAAAATTTGGAAAAAAAGAAAAATTTTATTACTTTTCTATATCTTGTATCTATAGTCTTTTTACCTTGTTGGATCGCGTTATCATGTCAAAAAAGTCTGGAATCCTGGGTTACTAATTGGTGGAATACTAAGAAATTGGAAACTTTTTTGAATGATATTCAAGAAAAGAGTTTTCTAGAAAAATTCATGGAATTAGAAGAGCTGCGCTTGTTGGACGAAATGGTAAAGGAATACCCGGAAACGCATCTACAAAAACCTCGTATCGGAATCCACAACGAAACGATTCAATTTATCAAGATGTATAATGAGGATTGTATCCGTATGATTTTCCAATTCTCGACAAATATAATATGTTTCTTTATTCTAAGCAGTTTTTCTATTCTGGCGAATAAAGAACTTATTCTTATTAATTCTTGGGTTCAGGAATTCCTATATAACTTAAGTGACACAATAAAAGCTTTTTCTATTCTGTTATTAACGGATTTATGTATTGGATTTCATTCGCCCCACGGTTGGGAACTAATGATTGGCTCTATCTACAAAGATTTTGGATTTGCTCATAATGATCAAATTATATCGGGTCTTGTTTCCACTTTTCCAGTCATTCTTGATACAATTTTTAAATATTTTATTTTTCACTATTTAAATCGTGTATCCCCATCACTTGTAGTGATTTATCATTCACTGAATGACTGAAAAGAAAAAAGATAATAAGGATATAAATAAAATTCTAATTTTAAATTTTAAATTAGAATGTTTCTTTTTTTTTTACATAAACATAAGCAAACCATTCAAAATCATACTTTATCTTTCCATTTTTAACCATCCAAGGCGGGCCGATCTTTCTATATTCCAGTAATATTCTTTCTTATTTAATTAAATTAAGTTTAAAGAAGTAAATAGCAGAATCGCGGATAGGAAACTATACTAGCAACCTACCCAATCCCAATTTATTGTAGAAATTTTCAGGATAAATGATTGGACCATGCAAATGCAAACTATAAAGACTTTTTCTTGGATAAAAGAACAGATTACTCGATTCATTTCCGTCCCGCTCATGATATATATAATGACTAAGCCCTTCAGTTCAAATGCGTATCCCATTTTTGCCCAGCAAGGCTATGAAAATCCGCGAGAAGCGACTGGGCGCATTGTATGTGCCAATTGCCATTTAGCTAACAAGCCCGTGGATATTGAGGTTCCCCAAGCGATTATTCCAGATACTGTATTTGAAGCAGTTGTTAGAATTCCTTATGATATGCAATTAAAACAAGTTCTTGCTAACGGCAAGAAAGGGGGATTGAATGTCGGGGCTGTTCTTATTTTACCTGAAGGATTTGAATTAGCCCCAGCCGATCGTATTTCTCCAGAGATGAAAGAAAAGGTCGGAAATCTTTCTTTTCAGAGTTACCGTCCTAATAAAAAAAATATTATTGTGATAGGTCCTGTTACTGGTCAAAAATATAGTGAAATCACCTTTCCTATTCTTTCCCCGGACCCTGCTACTAAGAAAGATATTTACTTTTTAAAATATCCGATATATGTAGGTGGTAACAGAGGGAGGGGTCAGATTTATCCTGACGGAAGCAAGAGTAATAATACAGTTTATAATGCCACAGCAACAGGTATAGTAAAGAAAATTTTACGAAAAGAAAAAGGCGGATACGAAATAAGCATAGCGGATGCCTTGGATGGACGTGAAGTGGTTGATATTATCCCTCCAGGACCAGAGCTTCTTGTTTCAGAGGGTGAATCTATCAAACTTGATCAACCATTAACGAGTAATCCTAATGTGGGTGGATTTGGTCAGGGAGACGCAGAAATAGTCCTTCAAGACCCATTACGCGTACAAGGTCTTTTGTTCTTCTTTGCATCTGTTATTTTGGCACAAATTTTTTTGGTTCTTAAAAAGAAACAGTTTGAGAAAGTTCAATTGTCCGAAATGAATTTCTAGATTCGTGGATTTATCAACATAAAGATCGTAACAAAAAGATAATTCGTATTGACAATTCTTTGACAATTTGAGACGACCAATAAAAAATTATTAAAAAGTTTATTTATATTTTTGTCTACATTTACAATAAGTCTGAAATTTTTACTTTAATAATACATTACATTATTATTATTAGTTATAATATAACTATCGCGAAGAAAACTATTTGACTTTTTCACCCTTTTCAATCGAAATTGGAATGATGTTACTATTATCATCATATATCATATTTCAATGTCATAGAGTGGATCAAAAGGTTTTTATTCCAGAATAAAATTCGACTAGATACTAGCCTAAGCAGAGAATATAACGAAAAAAGAAAAATGAAAGGAAAATTTATTCTAGGGGATTCCTTGCCTTCCTGGTCTTCGACACACGAGAAGTAAAGTATGCTTATTAATAAGCTTAAAATTAAAATGCCTTGTCGTGTGTCAAAATAATAATGAGTAATGAATCTTGATTACATTCGTCAAAGATTTAGGAAGAATTTTTCTTTTTTCGTTATTTAACCTTTTTTTAGATTTATTAGTTATTTATTATTATTGGTAAACGTATAATTGAAATTTAAAGGAGTGGACAAATTGAGGAAATCAAATTTATTGAACAAATGAAACTTCTTGCAGTTTATTTAATCTATAAAAATAGAGAGTCTATTGTGTCAGTGACTAAATTAAAATATTCCCTTTTTTCGAACAATTTACGAAGGGTCAATTACGTACTATCGAGGAATAGATGTTCTGAATGACCAAATCTATATCTCTTAAAAAAAATAAAGGGGGCTCTTTTCTCATTTATACGTTCTCATTTATACGAAAGTATTTTTTATGATTTATGATATTTTAATTCTTAATTTAATGGGACCTTCCCCTTCGTTGTTTGTCTAAGTCGAGGGGGAAGGAAGGTCCCGTTGAGTTCTTAGCCTTTCATATCTATTCCTCGGTTCATCCAATTACTATAGCGATGAGCCCAATCCAGAATATGAACCATAAAAGAAAATACCTATTAAACCGATCACAAGAATACCAGCTACAGTACCTATTATCCAAAGAGGAATCCTTCCAGTAGTATCGGCCATTTAACCCACTTCCCTCCACATTTCATCAAGTGGTCGTGCTAGAGACATAAACAGTCATTGATAATTATGAAACGAGGGCCTTCCGAATGAGATAAGAGAGTTTCAACTCTATTCTAATTC